TATTTACTGGTAATAAATTTTGAGCAGGACTTATTAATAAATTAATTAACTAGAAATATTATTTTTTTATAAAATAAACAAACAAGTAAAAAGAAAATTTTAATAGTTAAGTAAAGAAATTAATTATAATTTTATTTAATTATGAAAATTTAATTGAATAAAGAGGTTGGTAAAGAATGGTAGAATTTGATTCCTTTTTTTTTTACCAAATACTGCAACAATAAAGATCAACTAGTAGATAAAAGCAGTAATAAAACGTGTAGACCGCTAAAATAGTAGTAAATTAACCCCTTGAAAAGTAGATAAAAGCAGTAATAAAACGTGTAGACCGCTAAAATAGTAGTAAATTAACCCCTTGAAAAGTAGGTAAAAGCAATGGAATGCTTGATTAAAAGATTATTTTGATGTAATAAAAAATGTAATATTAAAATTACTTCCATTATATTTAATAGATTTAAACTATTGCCTAAAGTATCAAAAACTTTAATGCATCATACAACAAAATATAGAAAAATAAGCTAATAAAAGCTAACGGGTTCATACCTCGTCAATGGAATAAATTATTCCTTTTTCTAATTATTAATAAATCAAACAATCTACTATTTTCTTTAATATTAGTTACAAGAGTGCTAATAGCCGTTTCATCAAATTCCTGATTTATAGTATGAATAGGGATAGAAATCAATATTATATCATTTATACCAATAATTATTAGACAAAAAAATATTAATTCAAAAGAAGCTTCCTTAACATATTTCATTACCCAAACAATTGCTTCAATAATTATAATAATAGCTATTGTTATAATTATTGAAGCAATTGTTTGGGTAATGAAATATGTTAAGGTGGACGGACAGAACGGGGCAGGAAATACTAATAGTAGTCCACACTACCCACAGGATGATTACCCCCAAATTTTTTTTTGGGGCCCCAAAAATTGGGGGTAGACTATTGAATATTTAATTGGTCCGATTTTTATTAAATTGTTTTATAATATAGTTTGATTCTGGCTATTTAATTAATTGTTAAGAATTTATACATGCGGTTTTTTGATTTGTTAAGTTGATCTTTATTGTTGCAGTATTTGGTATTAATATATTAAGTTATTTTAGATTTAGATATTTTATTTTTTATTGTAAAATTTTGTGCCAGCATACGCGGTTATACAATTTGATGATATTTAATTTTTTTGGTTAAAATTAAGTTAAAAATTTTTTTTTGATTATATTATTTTTGTTTTTAGGTGAAATTTAAATTTAAAATAAGATTAATTTAATGATTCTTTTAAATATAAAGTTTAAACTAGGATTAGATACCCTATTATTTTATTTGTTATTTTTTACCTGGGTAGTAATAGTTATGTTCTTTAAACCTAAAGAATTTGGCGGTAATTTAGTCTGTTCAGAGGAACCTGTTCTGTGATCGATAATCCACGATTTGTTATACTTGATTTTGTTTATTCAGTATGTATACCGCCGTTATAAGTTTATTTTATTAGAATTTAAATTTACTTTATATATTATTTTATATTATTTCAGGTCAAGGTGCAGTTTATAGTTAAGTAGTTATGGGTTACAATATTATTTAAATAAATGGATATAAAATTTTATATTTTATTGAAGGCGGATTTGATAGTAATGTTATATATTATGTATATTGATTTTAGCTCTAAATTAAGCACATATCGCCCGTCACTCTCAATTAAGTTGAGATAAGTCGTAACAAAGTAGGCGTACTGGAAGGTGTGCCTAGAATGAATCAGGACTTAGTTTATAGAAAATACTTTATTTACATTAAAGTGATTTAAATGCGAAATTTTAAGTTTTGATTTATTGTTATTTACTTTTTTTATTTTCTTATTTATTTTTAATTTGAATTAAATTATTTGTTTTTGTTTTAGTATTATTTTGAATTAATATTTTTTGTGATAGTTTATTTGTACTGTTAAGGGTTGTTTATGTTAATTTTTAAAGTATATTTTTATAGTACCTTTTGTATCAGGGTTTATTTATTTAATTTTATTTATTTATTTATCTCGAATTAATTAGATTTATTTAGTTATGTTATTTATAGTTTCATATATATTAAATATAACTAAATAGGTGTGATATGCTATTCGTTAATTAATATATCTAGTTTTCTAATAATTTAATTTAATTTAGCCATTTTATTTTAATCTTTTAATTTTAATATAGATTATTATTTTATGGTAATTCTATAGGGGATTAGCTCTGTAGTAGTTATTATAATTTTTGTTTTTTAATATAATGTAGGTTTTATAATGACCATTATTAATTAGTATTTTATAATTTATTATTGTTTTATTTTTGATTTTTTATTAAATTTAATTATTTATTTGAATGAATTAATTAATTTTTTATTGTTTTTAATAATGATTTAATTAGTATATTTTTGTTTATATTGTTATTTTTATGTAATATATTTGTAAGGAATTAGGCAAATATGTTTATTCGCCTGTTTATCAAAAACATCTCTTCTTGGTTTTATTTGAGGTTTGACCTGCCCAATGATTTTATTTAATGGCCGCGGTAATTTGACCGTGCAAAGGTAGCATAATCATTAGTTTATTAATTGTGGACTTGTATGAATGGTTGGACGAAATATTTACTGTCTCATATTTTATTTATAGAATTTAAATTTTAAGTTAAAATGCTTAAATTTTTTTATTGGACGAGAAGACCCTATAGATCTTTATTTTTATTTTTGTTTGTATTTTTGGTTTATTTTAGTATAAATTTGATATAATGTTTTGTTGGGGTGACAGGAGGATATTATTAACTCCTTTTTTTATTTTACATTTATTCTTGATTTTTTGACCTTTTATTATTGTTTTAAGATATAGATACCTTAGGGATAACAGCGTAATTCTTTTTGAGAGTTCATATCGACGAAGGAGATTGCGACCTCGATGTTGGATTAAAATTATATTTAGGTGTAGTAGCTTATTGTATGGGTCTGTTCGACCCTTAAAATTTTACATGATCTGAGTTCAAACCGGCGTGAGCCAGGTTGGTTTCTATCCATAATTATATTTATTTATATTAGTACGAAAGGACCATATAGGTTAAATAATTTATTTATTTGATTAGTCTTAACTGACTTGGCAGAAATTTAGTGCGTTAAATTTAGGATTTATGAATATTGATATTTATCATTAGTTAGTATTGATATTAGTTGATTTAGTTTTATCTGTTTTTTCTTTTTTGCTGTTAATTGTTTTAGTTTTAGTTGGAGTGGCTTTCATGGTTTTATTGGAGCGAAGGGTATTAGGTTATATTCAAATTCGTAAGGGTCCTAATAAGGTTAGTTTTTTAGGTATTTTACAACCCATCTCTGATGCAGTTAAGTTGTTTACTAAGGAAAATGTTTTACCCAGGAAATCTAATTTTATTCCCTATTATTTTTCTCCTGTATTCAATTTGTTTCTTTCTTTAATTATTTGGGTTATTATTCCTTATTTTAGAAATATATATATATATAATTTGGGTATATTATTTTTTTTATGTTGTGCCAGATTAAATGTGTATAGAATTATAGTGGCGGGTTGGTCTTCTAATTCTAATTATTCTTTATTAGGAGGGCTTCGTGCTGTTGCTCAGAGAATTTCTTATGAAGTTAGATTGTTTTTGATTTTATTATCTTTTGTTTTTTTGTCGGGTGGTTATTGTCTGTTAGATTTTTATTATTTTCAGTATTGTGGTTGATATATTATTATTTTTTTTCCTTTATGTTTATGTTTATTTTCTTCTTTTTTAGCCGATACTAATCGAACTCCATTTGATTTTGCTGAGGGGGAGTCTGAGTTGGTTTCTGGGTTTAATGTTGAATATAGAAGAGGGGGTTTTATCTTGATTTTTTTGGGTGAATATTCTATAATTTTATTTATGAGCATAATTTCTTGTGTTTTGTTTTTTGGTTGTGATTTGTTTTCAGTTATTTTTTTTTTAAAAATGATTATTATTTCTTTTTTATTTATTTGAGTTCGTGGTACTTTACCTCGATTTCGTTATGATAAGTTGATGTATTTGACTTGAAAGTGTTATTTACCTTTATCTTTAAATTATTTAATTTTTTTTGCGGGGTTTAAGTTGTTTATTATTTCACTATTTTTTTAATTGAATTAATTTGAGTAAAGTCAATAGAAGTCAATTATCTTCTTTTTTATATTTTCAAAATATACGTTTTAAAACTTATTAACTAATTAATTAGTTTGTCGAATATATTTTTAATTAAATTATCTAATAGGAAGTATGAAAAATATATTACAGTTAATGCTTGTCTTATTAGGATATAAGGGTCTTCTACTGGTTTAGCCCCTATAATTGTTAATAATGCAGTGGTTGTAACTATTATTCAAAATGTTAATTGGTTGATTGGGTAAAATGTGGTTCCTTGGAAGTTTCTTTTATATAAGGGTATAATTAATAAAATTATAATTGATATTATTAGTGCAATTACCCCTCCCAGTTTATTAGGAATTGATCGTAAAATTGCATATGCAAAAAGAAAGTATCATTCAGGTTGGATGTGAGTAGGTGTTATTAAGGGGTTTGCAGGAGTGAAATTATCGGGGTCTCCTAGAAGGTAAGGTTCTATTAGTGTTAAGTAGATTAATAACATTACTGCAATAATAAATCCTACAATGTCTTTTGCTGAGAAGTATGGGTGAAATGGTAATTTATCAGTATTTCTTTTTAATCCTATAGGGTTGTTTGATCCTGTTATGTGTAAGAATAATAGATGAATTATTACTAAGGCTGTGATTATAAATGGTATGAGGAAGTGGATTGTGAAAAATCGGTTTAGTGTTGCATTATCGACAGCGAAGCCACCTCACACTCATTCAACTAAATCGGCACCTAAATATGGCGCCGCCGACAGTAAGTTTGTAATTACTGTTGCTCCTCAGAATGATATTTGGCCTCATGGCAGTACATATCCTATAAAAGCTGTTATTATTACTAATAATAGTAATATAACACCTGTTGATCATGTCTCTGTATATTTATATGACCCGTAATAAAGACCTCGTCCTACATGTAAGTAGATGCAAACAAAAAATATTGATGCTCCATTTGCATGTAATGTTCGTATTAGTCAACCATTATTTACATCTCGACAAATGTGTCTTACTCTATTAAATGCTAGCTCAATATTAGGGGTATAGTGTATTGCTAAGAATAATCCTGTAATAATTTGTATCATTAGGCAAATTCCTAATAATGAACCAAAATTTCATCATGATGAAATGTTGATAGGGGTTGGTAGATCAATTAGTGAGTTGTTGATAATTTTAAGTAGTGGGTGGTGTTTTCGTAAGGGTAAGTTCATTAGTTTATTTTTCGTAGGGGGCCTTTATTTGAGTCTGTGATTTTATAAATAGTAATTATTGTAAAGAATAAGTATGATACTAATATAATTGTTGATATGTTTGCGGGGGTTCTATATATTTTTGTTAGTATGTTGTTATTATTAAAATATATTGTTATATCATTATTTATTATATTTTGTTCATATTTTGTAAATATTGCTATTATTATAATAAAAATAATTATTATTAATGATGTTTTTTTAAAATTGAATATTATGTTAGGTATTAGTCTTGTTATATAGATGAATAGTACTATTATTCCCCCAACATATATTAAAAATAGGATGTATGAAAACCAAAATGTTTTAAATATTATTCCTGTTGTTAATGCGATGATAATTGTTTGTATAATAATGATGACCCCTATTGATAGGGGGTGTTTTATTATAATAAATGTGATATTTATTATTGTGTTGATAATTAATATAATTTTAATCCAAAGGTTAGTTTAATTTTAAAATAATAATTTTGGGGATTATTGATGGGTTGATAACCACTCTTTGAAGTTTTAAGAATTATTTTTCATCATTGATTTACAAGACCAATATTTTTTTTAAACTATTAAAACTAATGTTAATTTATTTAATTGTTCCTTTGTTTATATTTGTTTGTGGGTTATTAACTTTTTCGTTTAATTATAATCATTTTTTGATTACTTTATTAAGTTTTGAATATATTGTTTTGTCTTTATTTTGATTTATTTTTATTTATATATTTTTTAGCTTATATGATTTATATTTTATTATATATATTATGGCATTTTGGGTCTGTGAGGCAGCCCTCGGTCTTTCATTGTTGGTTAGTTTAATTCGTGGGTTTGGCAATGATTATTTTTTTTCTATTAGTTTACTTCAATGTTAAAGTTTTTTTTGTTTTGTTTATTTCTAATCCCTCTCTCTTATGGTGGTTTTTGGTGGCCAGTACTTATTTCTTTTTTTTTTATGAATTTTTTATTTTATTTTAGTTTTGTTAGTCATTATTATTTTTGTTCTCTTAGATATTTTTTTGGTTGTGATGTTATTTCTTATATTTTAATTTTGCTAAGAGTTTGGGTTTGTGGACTTATGATTTTAGCTAGAGGGTCTATTTATCATTATTATTATTATAATAGTTTATTTATTTTTTTTATTGTTTTTTTATTTATTACTTTATTTTTGTCTTTTTCTAGTAATAATCTAATTATGTTTTATTTGTTTTTTGAGTCTAGATTGATTCCTACAATATTTCTTATTTTTGGTTGAGGGTATCAGCCAGAGCGGCTTCAGTCAGGTATATATTTTTTGTTTTATACTTTGTTTTCTTCCCTGCCTATGTTAATTAGCATATTATACTATTATTATTTATATGGTAGTCTGTCTTTCTCTTTATTTGGTATTTATGATTACTTTTATTTTATTTTTTATTTTTGTATAATTTTTTCATTTTTGGTTAAAATTCCAATATTTGTTGTTCATATTTGATTGCCAAAGGCTCATGTTGAAGCCCCGGTATCCGGGTCTATGATTTTAGCAGGGGTTCTTTTGAAATTAGGAGGGTATGGCTTATATCGTGTGTTTTCTATGTTTTTGATGTCTGGGGTTGTATATAATTTTATTTGGGTCGGTATTTCTTTAATTGGGGGGTTATTTGTAGGTTTAATTTGTTTACGTCAAAGTGATTTGAAGTCTTTAATCGCTTATTCTTCAGTAATTCATATAAGACTTGTTTTAGGTGGTTTAATAACAATAAGTTGTTGAGGTGTATTTGGTTCATTTGTTTTAATAATTGCCCACGGGCTGTGTTCTTCTGGTCTTTTTTGTTTAGCAAATATTGTTTATGATCGATTAGGTAGACGAAGTTTATTTATTATTAGGGGTTTAATTAATATTATGCCATCAATATCTTTGTGGTGGTTTTTATTAAGTTCTTATAATATGGCTGCTCCCCCCTCTCTTAATCTAATAGGTGAAATTATTTTGTTTAATAGTATAGTTTCTTGATCATCTTTAAATACATATATTTTTATTGTTATATCTTTTTTTAGAGCTGTTTATACTTTATATATGTATTCTTATACTCAGCACGGAGTAGTATCTTCTATGTTTTTTTCTTTTATGAATGGTTATTTTTCTGAGTTTTTGCTTTTGTTTTTGCATTGGTTTCCTTTGAATATAATTATTTTTATGTCTAGCTTTATTTAACTTAAATAGTTTAAATAAAATATTAGTTTGTGGTACTGATGATGTGTAATTACTTTAGGTTATTCTTTGGCGATTTTCTTTATGTAATATTTTATTGATTTATTTATTTTTAATTGGTTTTTTTTTTTTTTTATTAGGTATTTATTTTATTTCTATTGATTTGGTGATTTTTGTTGAGTATGAATTATTTATAATTAATAGATCTCAGTTGATTATGACTTTATTGTTCGATTGAATATCTCTTATTTTTATAGGATTTGTTTTATTTATTTCATCATTGATTATTTATTATAGAAAGGATTATATGAGATCTGATTTGTTTATTAATCGATTTATTTTGCTTGTTTTGATATTTATTTTTTCTATAATGTTTATGATTATTAGACCAAATGTTGTCAGAATTTTGTTAGGTTGAGATGGGCTGGGCTTGGTTTCCTATTGTTTAGTAATTTATTATCAAAATGTTAAGTCATACAATGCAGGCATAATTACGGCGCTTTCTAATCGTATTGGTGATAGAATGTTGTTAATATCTATTGCTTGACTATTTAGTTATGGTAGTTGAAATTATTTTTTATATATTGATTTTTTCCAAGAGGGGTTTGAGGCGAATTTGATTAGATTAATAATTGTAATTGCAGCTATAACTAAAAGTGCACAAATTCCCTTTTCACCTTGATTACCTGCAGCTATAGCCGCACCTACTCCTGTATCCTCTTTAGTTCACTCTTCTACATTAGTTACTGCCGGGGTTTATTTATTGATTCGTTTTAATCCTTTATATGTCAATACCTCTTTGGTTAATTATTTTTTGTTTATTTCTTTAATTACTATATTTATATCAGGCTTGGGGGCTAATTTTGAATTTGATTTGAAAAAAATTATTGCTTTATCTACTTTAAGACAGCTAGGGCTTATAATGTCTATTCTTTCAAGTGGTTATGTTTATATGGCTTATTTTCATTTATTGACTCATGCTTTATTTAAGGCCTTATTGTTTATATGTTCTGGTATAGTTATTCATAGTGTTAAGGATTGTCAGGATATTCGTTATCTGGGTAATCTGTTTTGTCAAATACCTTTAACTTGTGTTTGTTTTATTATTGCTAGTTTGTGTTTATGTGGTATACCTTTTTTATCAGGGTTTTATTCTAAAGATTTGATTTTAGAGTTGGTTTCTTTAGATTATATTAATTTATTTTTTTATTTTATTTTTTATTTATCGACGGGCTTGACGGTTAGTTATAGTTTTCGGTTAATTTATTATTTAATTATTAGGGATTTTTCTTTTTATTCATTTCATAGAATTCTTGATGAAAGACTTATTATGTTAAGGAGTATATTTTTTTTAATATTTGTTTCTATTTTTGGCGGTTGTTTGTTGAGTTGGGTTTTGCTACCAAGACCTTATTTAGTAATATTGTCTTTTTGGATAAAAATAGCTGTAGTTATTGTTTGTTTTTTAGGGGCTTGACTGGGTTGATTTATTAGTAAGGTTGATCTGATTAGTTTTAATTTTAGTTATTTTTTTATAAATGTTAGTTTTTTTACGGGCTTGATATGATTTACACCTTATATCACTGTTATGACCCCTTATTATTTTTTAAGTCTTGGGCTCAAGTTTCATAAATCTAGCGATTGCGGGTGGTATGAGTTGATTGGGGGTCAGGGGTTATATTATATATTGTCTAGATTTTCATTAATTAATCAAAAGATTCAGAATAATATATTTAACTTATTTTTTATTGTTGTTTCTTTTTGGACTATTTTATTAATATTTGTTTATTCAAATAGCTTATGGAGAGTTTAATATTGAAGATATTAAGGAGGAAGATTATTCCTTTGAATATTTATAAAAATTTCATTTTAATTTTACAATGAAAATGTAATGTTTTGTTTAAACTATATAAATAGAAATATTAATGGAGTTTAACCACTAAAATAATTAGTTAGCAGCTATTATTTGATCAATCATATTCCTTTAGCCAGAATTATTGAACTTCAATGATATCATTAACAGTGATATACCTCTATTTGGTTTTAGCTAATAAATATGGATATATTTATATCTTTTTTTAGGTCGAAACTAAAGGCATATATAATGCTTCATATTTAAGGTTAATTGATATAATCAATACTTTTTGAGTGCAAATCAAATGTTATAAGTAACTATAACCCTTATACTCAATTTAGTGCACCTTGATTTCATTCATGGTATAATCCTCATAATAAAATTGAAATAAATATTATTGTGGTTATTATTCATTGATTTATTTTTAATGTTGTTATTGTGGGCATTATAGGTAGTATTAATGCAATTTCAATATCGAAGATTAGAAAAATTATTGCAATCAGAAAGAATTTCAATGAAAAAGGGGTACGGGGAGATGAGGCAGGGTCAAACCCGCATTCGAACGGAGATCTTTTTTCTCGATCATTTATTGTTTTTTTAGATAAAATTATGTTTAATAATATGATTGTATTTACAATGATTATTGTTATTAAGGTCATTATTACTGTTGAATTTATTATTTATTCTGATTATATCAGTCTTTTTAATTGGAAGTTAAATATACTATATATATTAAATAAATTAATTTCCTCATCAATAAATTGAGATATATAAAAATAGTCACACTACATCTACAAAATGTCAATATCAGGCGGCCGCCTCGAACCCTACGTGATGATTTCTTGAAAAATGAAAATTTATTTGTCGAATTAGGCATACAGCTAAAAATGATGTTCCAATTATGACATGTAGTCCATGGAAGCCTGTGGCTATAAAGAAGGTAGACCCATATACTGAATCTCTAATAGTGAAGGGCGCCTCTAGGTATTCATATGCTTGTAGTATAGTGAAATATAATCCTATAATAATTGTGATTATTAATCTTTGGTTTGTTTCTTTAAAATTATTATTAAGTATTCTATGATGAGCTCACGTGACAGTCACCCCTGATGTTAATAAGATCACAGTATTTAATAACGGGATTTGTATAGGGTTAAAGGGGATAATACCTACCGGAGGCCACGTAGATCCGATTTGAACCGAGGGGGATAGTCTTCTATGAAAGAAAGCCCAGAAGAATGAGATAAAGAAAAATACTTCTGAAATAATAAATAAAATTATTCCTCACCGTAGCCCTTTAATAACTATTTTGGTATGTAATCCTTGATATGTGCCCTCTCGTACTACATCTCGTCATCATTGAATTATGACTAGGATGGATATAACGGTCCCTAATAGTATAACTCTTGTAGATCTTTGGTGGAAAAATTTTACTAGGCCCGTTAATGTTAATATTGTTGATAGGGCTCCAACTAAAGGTCAGGGTCTTATTTCTACTATATGATATGGGTGGTTTTGTGTTGACATTAGTTTACTTCTCTGGCATATAATGTTCTTAATACAGCAAATACGTATCCTTGGATAATTGCTACTGCTGTCTCTAGGGTTAGTAATATTATCTGAATAATAATTATTGTAGGTAATGTATATATTGATATGGTTATTGACGTATTTCCTAATAAGGTTAGAATTAAATGGCCTGCAATTATATTTGCAGCTAGACGAACAGCTAGAGTTCCTGGTCGGATAAGATTTCTGATGGACTCAATGCAAACTATGAAAGGTATAAGTACAGCAGGGGTCCCTATGGGTACTATATGAGAAAATATTTTATTAGTATTTTGTGTTCACCCGAAGATTATGAATGATAATCATAGTGGCATGGCTATTGATAGTGTTATTAATATATGTCTAGTTCTTGTAAAGATGTAGGGAAAAAGACCTATTAGGTTATTAATTATAATTAGTATGAATAATGAAATAAATAACATAGTTCTTCCTTTGTTATTTTTAGGGTTTATTAAAATTTTAAATTCTTTATTTAATAAATTAGTTGGTTTATCTCAAATATTTATATAGCGAGTTTTTATTGTTCAATATGATATTGGTATTAATATTAAACAGATAATGGTTCTAGATCAGTTGAGGGGTAGTCTTATTATTCTTGTAGAGGGGTCGAAAATAGAGAATAAATTAGTTATCATTTTCAGTTTTTGTTGTGATTGTTTTTTTTTGTTTTTTCGATTATTAATTTATTTCTTTTGTTAAAATAAATTATGTAGTTGAATATAAGTATTATTATAATAATATATATATATATTGTTGCTCATCTTATTGGTGCTATTTGAGGGATTAGGGGGTATTATTTTTATAATAATTTTAATATGACATATTAACGTTATATTAATTAACTAACCCCCTCATCAAAAGTAATCGCTAATTACTATTAGGTGGTTTAAGAGACCAATACTTGCTTTCAGTCATTTGATGATTTTATTACTCATTCAATGAATTTATTAATAGGTACTCTTTCTACAACAATTGGTATAAATCTGTGATTTGTCCCACAAATCTCTGAGCATTGCCCAAAAATTAAGCCATTTCGATTTAGTATTAATCTTGCTTGATTTAATCGTCCAGGGGTCCCATCGATTTTTACTCCGGTGGAGGGGAGAGTTCACGAGTGAATTACATCAGAAGATGTAACGATTATTCGAATAAAGGTGTTTGACGGCAGAGTTATACGATTGTCTACATCTAATAACCGAAAATTTTTATTTTCATAGCTTATTATATATGAGTCGAATTCTATATCATTAAAATCTGAATATTCATATGTTCAATATCATTGATGTCCTAATGCTTTTGTGGTTATTATGGGTCTATTGATTTCGTCTATTAAGTATAATAATCGCAATGAGGGGGTAGCAATAAATAGCAGTGTTATTGCGGGCGTAATAGTTCAAATTAGTTCAATTATTTGGCCTTCAAGCAGGTTTCGATCGGTATTTTTGTTAAAAATTAGCATGATTATTGTGTATGTAACAGTGGTTACAATTATTATTAAAATTAATATAATATGGTCATGGAAAAAATTTAATTGTTCTATTAAGGGTGAAGATCTATCTTGTAAGTTAATATTTGGCCATGTTGTTATTTCTAATAAAAGATATTCTTTATATATAGAGCTTAAATCTATGGCACTATTCTGCCATATTAGAATTTAATTAGAATAGGAAGCTCTGAATAAGTGTGTTCTGTCGGAGGTAGGTCGTGATTTCATTCTAGTGATCTTGTTATATGTGATCTGAATACAGTTTGCCGTAATGACGTTAATCTTTCTCGAATAATTATAATGAATATTATTATTCTTAAGGTTGAGATTAGGGCCCCTACTGATGAAACAATGTTTCATGAGGTAAATATGTCAGGGTAATCAGAGTATCGTCGGGGTATTCCTGCCAACCCTAGAAAATGTTGTGGAAAAAATGTTAGATTTACCCCAATAAATATTGTGATGAACTGAATTTTTAGTCATAAGGGGTTTAAAGTTATCCCTGTAAATAACGGAAATCATTGAATAAAACCAGCTATGATAGCAAATACTGCTCCTATTGATAATACGTAGTGAAAGTGGGCGACAACATAATAAGTGTCATGTAGTGTAATATCAATTGATGAGTTTGATAAGACGATTCCTGTTAAACCACCCAAGGTGAATAAGAATACAAATCCTATTGATCATATACATGATGGTCTAAATGTTAATTTAGACCCATACATGGTTGCTAATCATCTAAATACTTTAATACCTGTTGGTACTGCAATAATTATTGTAGCTGAAGTGAAGTAGGCTCGGGTATCTACGTCTATACCTACTGTAAATATATGATGTGCTCATACAACAAATCCTAGTAACCCGATTGCTGCTATAGCAAAAATTATACCTAGATTTCCGAAAACCTCTTTTTTTCCTCTTTCATGTGAAATAATATGGGAAATTATACCAAATCCCGGTAAAATTAAAATGTACACCTCGGGGTGCCCAAAAAATCAAAATAAGTGTTGGTATAAAATAGGGTCACCCCCTCCTGCGGGGTCGAAGAATGAGGTGTTTATATTCCGATCAGTTAATAGCATTGTAATAGCCCCGGCTAGTACTGGTAGAGATAAAAGTAGTAAGATTGCTGTGATGACTACGGATCATACAAATAGTGGGATTTGTTCTGGGGATATTCCAGGTGATTTTATATTAATTGTTGTTGAAATAAAGTTTACTGCCCCTAAAATTGATGAGATACCTGCTATATGTAATGAAAAAATTGTTAAATCTACTGATATTCTTCTATGACCTACTAATCTTGCTAGTGGTGGATATAGAGTTCAACCAGTTCCCGTTCCTGTGTCAACTATTCTTCTTATGATTAAAAGTGTTAATGATGGGGGAAGTAATCAAAATCTTATATTATTTATTCGGGGGAAGGCTATATCTGGAGCACCAATTATGATAGGTAATATTCAATTTCCAAACCCCCCAATTATGATTGGTATTACTATAAAAAAAATTATAACAAAAGCGTGCGCTGTTACGATAGTGTTGTAAATCTGATCATTTCCGATAATTGATCCCGGTCTCCCAAGCTCCATTCGAATTAGCATTCTTATTGAGAGTCCAATTATTCCTGATCATATCCCTAAGATGAAATATAAAGTTCCGATATCTTTATGGTTGGTTGAAAATAATCATCGTTTCATTAGTAAAGTGGCTGAGTTTAAATAATAGGCGGTAAATTGTAAATTTACTTACAGATAATAATCTCTTTACTAGGCTTTATATTCAATTATGATCTTAAATTGCAAGTTTAAAGGAGTGGTTATACCGCTAAGGCTTAAAGGCTTAAATCTTTATTTATAACTTTGAAGGTTATTAGTTTTATTTTAACTTAAATCCTTAATATATTCTCATAATTATAGTAATTGCTGTTAGACCTATAATTGATAGGGTAATTATTATTATGTTGTATTGTTTTGTTGACTTTTTATTTGTGTTTCATTTTGGTTCAATATAAGATAGAATAACTGCGGAGAATATAATACGTAGGTAGTAATATACAGTAATTAATGTTAGCAGTGTTATTGTAGATACTATCATTAATTGAAGTATTGATGAGGAGTACTGAATAACCATTCATTTTGGTAAAAACCCTGCTATAGGAGGTAAACCCCCAATCGATAGTATATTTATTGATATAATGAATTTTATAATTATGTTTTCATTTATTGATACTAGTTGGTTTATATGGTAGATTTTATATTGATTTATTGTTATTGTAAATGTTATGATTATTAGTCTGTAAAATATAAAATAAATTATTCATATATTTTCTCTGATTATGATGGCTATTATTATTCACCCATTATTTCTAATTGATGAATATGCTATTAGTTTTCGTAGGGAAGTTTGATTTAAACCTCCAATTGCCCCCACAATAATTGATAAAATTATAGCTGTAATTGTGATTGTGTTTATTTTTATGAGTGTGGATATTATAATTATTGGTGTAATTTTTTGTCATGTTATCAGGATTATACATGATCATCAGTTTATTCCTTCTATTATTTTTGGTATTCAAAAATGAAATGGTGAAATTCCTCTTTTTATTATTAAGGCTGTTATTATTATATATTCCCCTGTTTTTCTTGGGTTAAAATTAATATTTTTTGCATCAATTATTATTATAACAATAGCTATTATTATAATTATTGAAGCAATTGTTTGGGTAATGAAATATGTTAAGGAAGCTTCTTTTGAATTAATATTTTTTTGTCTAATAATTATTGGTATAAATGATATAATATTGATTTCTATCCCTATTCATACTATAAATCAGGAATTTGATGAAACGGCTATTAGCACTCTTGTAACTAATATTAAAGAAAATAGTAGATTGTTTGATTTATTAATAATTAGAAAAAGGAATAATTTATTCCATTGACGAGGTATGAACCCGTTAGCTTTTATTAGCTTATTTTTCTATATTTTGTTGTATGATGCATTAAAGTTTTTGATACTTTAAGGGATAGTTTGATTCTATTATAAATAATAAGAGTAGAAAATCTACATGATTTATTCTATCAAAATAATCCTTTATTCAGGCATCTTATT